AAATTAGGAGTTTAAATCACTAATCGTGTTTGAAAATTTAAGTTGAATTGGCTATGTAAAAAAGTTTTGAGTTTTGTGACACATACAGAAATTTGAGTCAAAATTTTAAGTATCAAACGAAAGAAATTTTTCGTTTTTGGGGTTTGGCGAAAAAGGGGGGTAGGGGGGTTTGGTAACAGGAAATTTGGGTATTATGTAATTTATGTCCTAAAGCATTAACTTAATAACACCTGAAAGTGTTTATGTGGGTGAAGAATATTGATTAAAAAGTCCAGCTACATGATAATTGGCTCTCTCATGCCTTGACGGCTATGCTGAGTCACAGCATCCCGAAAAAAAAAAGATACCAAATGCATGACACCACAGTTATGTTAGGCATGGGCTGATTAGACATTAATCCATCGAGATGTCTTATTTAAGGGGAACGTATGGGCGGTAACGCATTCTCATGGCCCTGAAGTAAGAACCAGATGTCTGATAAAGATTCAGGATAGCGACCCCCAAGTTTTATGGGCCCGGAGCGAGAAGAGGGGCATAGGTGGGCGGGTTGTTGGTTTCACGGAGGATGGTAGATAATTAGACCAAATGGGGTAGGGGATAGTCATATGGAAGAGAAATATAACTGACTTAATGGTGTATGTCTGATAACACAGATAAATCATCGAGCATTAATGATTAGATGAGTGAGAATAGTCATGTGGTGAAGCAGTTATGTAATATAATAATAATATGTATTATGTAATATAAGAGTTATATGTACATGCTTATATGCTAGGGGAAAATAATTTAATGTACGATATACATAATAAATATATGTATAGAAATTTAGTAGTTAAAAATTTTTTGCGATTTTAGTCAAGGAATAGTTTAATAAGAATGCCAGCTTTGGGGGTTGGTGGTGGAGTTTTATTTTCTTCCTTGATGCTTGGGGGAGAGCGGTTCTCCATTTTTGGTTTACAAGACCAAGGTAATAAGTATACTACCTAAGCATTTTGAAAGTTTTATGATTTTGTTTTCTAAGATACCGGCTAATGGTATGAGGATTAGAATGATGGTGAAGTATATGATTGAGGCTAGTTGTCCAATGATGATGAATGGGTGTTCGACTGGTTGTCCTCCAATTCATGTGAGGATAAATAGGTCACCGACTAAGATTCAGAATAGACATTGTCCAATTGGGCGGAATATTAGGCTTCGTTGGGCGGATGTGTGTAGTAGAGGTATTAGGATTAGGATGAGGATGGAAAGAATGAGGGCTAGAACGCCTCCAAGTTTATTAGGGATTGAGCGTAGGATTGCGTAGGCGAAAAGAAAGTATCATTCTGGTTTGATATGGGGTGGTGTATTTAGTGGGTTTGCCGGGGTGTAATTGTCTGGGTCACCTAGTATGTCTGGTATAAAAAGTACTAGAATTATGAGGAATAGAAATATAATAATGAACCCTAAAATATCTTTGATTGTATAGTAAGGGTGAAAAGGGATTTTGTCTGCGTTTGAGTTCAACCCTGTAGGGTTGTTAGATCCTGTTTCGTGTAGGAATAAAAGGTGTACGATGACTAGGGCGGTGATAATGAATGGGAGGATGAAGTGGAATGCGAAAAAGCGTGTTAGGGTAGCTTTATCGACTGAGAATCCGCCTCAGATTCATTCGACTAGGGAGGTTCCTACGTATGGGATGGCTGATAAAAGGTTTGTAATGACTGTGGCTCCTCAGAATGATATTTGTCCTCATGGGAGTACATATCCTATAAATGCTGTTGCTATTAGGGCAAATAATAAGATGATTCCGATATTTCATGTTTCTAAATAATTGTATGATCCGTAATAGATTCCTCGTCCTACATGTAGAAAGAGACAGATAAAGAATATGGAAGCTCCGTTGGCATGGAGATATCGGATGATTCATCCGTAGTTGACGTCTCGGCAGATATGAGTAACTGATGAGAATGCTGTAAGGGTATCTGATGTGTAATGTATGGCTAAGAATAGGCCTGTGAGGATTTGAAGGCCTAAGCAGATCCCTAATAGGGATCCGAAGTTTCATCATGTGGAAATATTTGAGGGTGCAGGTAGGTCGATTAGTGAGTGGTTAATGATTTTTAATAATGGGTGGGATTTTCGTATATTAGTCATTAGGGTTTCTATAGTTGAATTACAACGATGATTTTTCATGTCATTGGTCTTAGTTAAGTGCTATGTAGAAATTATGTTAAATTATGTATTTGCTTTTAGTGTAATGTATGTTGTAGGCTTTATTGGGTTGGCTATTAAACCATCGCCTATTTATGGAGGTCTGGGGTTAATTTTTAGTGGCTGTGTTGGGTGTGGTTTGGTATTAAATTCAGGGGGTCGGTTTTTGGGGTTAATGGTGTTTTTGATTTATTTAGGGGGGATATTAGTAGTTTTTGGTTATACTACAGCAATAGCTTCGGAGGAGTACCCTGAGACTTGAGGTTCGAGTTGATTGATTTTTGGGGGGATTGTATTAGGGGTAATTATAGAGGTGGTTTTAATGTTGTGATTGGGGAGTGTTGAGAGTGTGGAGTTAGTTATTGAGTTTAATAATATGGGAGACTGAGTTATTTTTGAGGGAGAGGAAATTGGTTTGGTTGGAGAGGATGGGGTTGGGGTGTCAGCTATATATAGTTGTGCTGGTTGAATGGTAGTTGTGGCTGGTTGATCTCTTTTTGTAAGTATTTTTATTATTATTGAGATTACTCGTGGAAATTAGTTGTATATAGGATTGAGATTAAAATAATTGTGATAAGGAATGAGGCGAAGTAAAGTTTGATGAGACTTTTTTGGTTACTAATTTTTATGGAAGTTAAAATGTTTAAGTGTGCGATTGTTTTTGGTAGCGTTTTTTCTAATCAGATTAAGTCTATGAGGTTTGAGGCGATGTTTTGGCTAAGGTTAAGGTTTTTAGTTGGTAGGAGTCGGTGAAATGTAGATGGGAAAAATCCTAGTAAGGATGAGAATTGGTGTATAGGTGATGGAGATTTGAATGTAAGGAAGAATGTAAAATTGTTAAGTTCTATGGCGATTGTAAATCCTAAAATTGTGATAAAAAGGGCTGTGAGTTTTAGATAGGTGGGTAAAGTTATGATTGGGGTGTTAATTGGTGGTAGGAGTTTTGAGATTAAAAAGCCAGCGAAAATACTTCCTAGGGCAAGTCGGTAAATAGATTTTTTTAGTTGTGGGTTGTTTTCATTGATTGAGGTAATTGGGGGGAATCGGGGTTTGGTTATGATGACAAAAAAGATAATGCGTGTGCTGTAGACGGCTGTAAGGGATGTTGCGATTAGTGTGATAGTGAGGGCTCAGGCGTTGGTATAAGACGTATTTATAGCTTCAATGATTAGGTCTTTTGAATAAAAGCCTGAAAGGAATGGAATTCCTGTTAGGGCTAGACTTCCAATTGTTAGGCAGGAAGAAGTGAATGGTATTGGTTTTGCTAGGCCTCCTATTTTTCGGATGTCTTGTTCGTCGTTTAGGCTGTGAATGATGGAGCCGGAGCATATGAATAGTATGGCTTTAAAGAAGGCGTGGGTGCAGATGTGAAGAAAGGCTAAATGTGGTTGGTTAATTCCTAAAGTTACTATTATCAAGCCTAGTTGGCTTGATGTAGAAAAAGCTACAATTTTTTTAATATCGTTTTGTGTTAAAGCGCAGATGGCTGTGAAGAGTGTTGTAAGGGCTCCTAGACATAATATTAATGTTAAAATTGTTTGGTTATTGTTTGTTAGTGGAAAAAATCGGATTAAAAGGAAGATTCCTGCAACAACTATAGTACTTGAGTGAAGTAGGGCGGATACTGGGGTTGGTCCTTCTATTGCTGAGGGAAGTCAGGGGTGTAGGCCAAATTGGGCTGATTTTCCGGTTGCAGCGAGGAGGAGACCTAGTATGGGTAAAATATTGGTTGAGTTAGAGTGGATTGTAAAGATTTGTTGAAGATCTCATGAGTTGGAGTTAATACAGAATCAGATTATAGTTAGGATGAATCCAATGTCGCCAATTCGGTTATATAAGATGGCTTGTAGGGCTGCAGTATTTGCGTCGGTGCGTCCAAGTCATCAGCCAATTAACAGGAATGATATGATTCCAACTCCTTCTCAACCAATGAATAGTTGGAAGAGGTTATTAGCTGATACTAGAATGATTATAGTTATTAGGAATATGAGAAGATATTTTATAAAGCGGTTTAGGTTGGGGTCTGAGTGTATGTATCATAGGGAAAACTCTGTAATTGATCATGTGACGAAAAGGGCAATAGGGATAAATAGGATAGAAAATAAGTCGAATTTAAAGCTTAGGACAAGTTTTATTGAATTAAGTGTAACTCAGTGTCAGTTTGAGATTGTTGATTCGTTATTTGATAGAAGGAAGGATATAAGTGGTACTAGGCTAATAAGGAAGGATGTTTTGATTGAGTTAATTACATATTCTGAAAAGTTAATTGTTTTGGAAATTTTGGATAGGGATAGTAGGAGTGGGTATATAAGGGTAAAAAGAATGAGAAGATTGAGTGAGTAGGTTATGTTAATTACTTTCATTTGGAGTTGCACCAATTTTTTTGGTTCCTAAGACCAATGGATTACTGATATCCTATGAAAGTTAAGAAAGCCGTATGTTTTATTTACGGTGGCATGAGTTAGCAGTTCTTGCATTCTTTCTTGGTAAATAAGGAGTAAGGATTCCTATCTTTAGATTCACAGTCTAATGTTTTTTAAACTATATTTACAGTAAGGAAAGCCTAAGATGAATATTGGGTTAAGTGATAAGAGGATGATAGGAAAGATGTGTAGGGTTATGATTGTTGATTCTCGTGTATGTGAAGGTAAAATGTTTTTTGTGTGATGGGTGGTTTTTCCTCGTTGGGTTGTGATTAGTATGTAGAGTGAGTATATGGCTGTGATGAGGGTATTTATTCCTATTAGAATGATAGTGGAATTAGCTCATGAGAATGAGGATGAAATGATAATAAGTTCACCAATTAAGTTAATTGATGGTGGTAGAGCAAGGTTGGCTAAGCTTCCTAGTATTCATCATGTTCCTATTAGTGGTAGGATTGTTTGTATTCCGCGGACTAAAATTATTGTTCGACTATGGATGCGTTCATAGTTAGTGTTAGCTAGGCAGAATAGCAAGGATGAGGTTAGTCCATGTGCGATTATAAGTGCTGTCGCTCCTATATAACTTCATGGTGTTTGGATTATTACAGCTACAATTACAAGTGCTATGTGACTTACTGAGGAGTAAGCAATGAGGGATTTAAGGTCGGTTTGTCGTAGGCAGATTGAACTTGTTATAATTATTCCTCATAAGGATAGAAGAATGAATGGATAGGCTATGGATTTATTAATAGGGTCAAGTAAAACTGAGATTCGTATTATTCCGTATCCTCCTAGTTTTAGTAGGATGGCGGCTAGAATTATGGAACCAGCGATAGGGGCTTCTACGTGGGCTTTTGGAAGTCATAGGTGTACGCCATATAATGGTATTTTGACTAAAAATGCTATTATAAAGGCAAGTCATATAATGTGGTTAGATCAGGAGTGGGTGTTTAATGGTTGTTGGATATTAAGTATGATAAAGTTTATTGTTCCTATGATGTTGTGAGAATGGATAAGTGCAATTAGAAGGGGAATAGAGCCAATGAGTGTGTAGAATAAAAAATATATTCCGGCGTTAAGACGTTCTGTTTGGTTACCTCATCGGGTAATAATAATTAGTGTTGGAATAAGCGTTGCTTCGAAAAGGATATAAAATAAGATAAGTTCAGTTGCTGAAAATGTTAAAATTAAAAGAATTTGCAGGGTTGATAGCAGGGAAATGTAAGTTTTTTTGTAAATTTCGGGTTCTTTTTTTAGATGGTTTTGGCTGGCTAAAAGTATAAGTGGAAGTAGTCATGTTGTTAAAATAAGTAAAGGGGATGAGAGAGAATCTGAGAAGGATACTGTTGAAAAGTTTAAGCTAGTATCGTTGTATTGGTTAAGAATAAAAAGTGAAGTTAGGCTAATAATGAAGCTGTAGGAGATAGTGTTAATTCAAATTATATTGTTTTTTGAAAGTCAGGTTAATGGGAGGATTATGATTGAAGGGATTACAATTTTTAGCATTGTAAGAGGTTAAGGTTTTGAACGTAGTCTGTTCCATAGGAGTTTGATACTATGACAAGTAATGCTAATCCGACGGCTGCTTCGCATGCTGCAAACACTAGAATAGTAATTGGAATAATGAATGCTAGGGAAAACTGAGAGTTAAGTGAGATTAATGAGCTCATTAGGAAGAGTGATAGTATTATGCCTTCTAGACATAGGAGTGTTGATATAAGGTGTGATCGAAATAGTAGAGTCCCTAATAAGGCTAGGGAGAACGCAAGGAGTAGGTTAAGAAATACGGGGGACATTTGGTATTCACGGTTTTACCCGTGATTTAATGAGTCGAAATCATTTGTTTTAGTTAAACTAATTACCATTTATTCTGTTCATTCAAGTCCTTTATTTACCCATTCGTACAAAAGTCCTAGGATTAGGACTATAATAAGAATTAAAGCTATTGTTAGGGTTGTTGTTAGGTTATTTGATTGTGATGCTCATGGAAGAGGTAAGAGAAGAGCGATTTCTAGGTCGAATAAGAGGAATGTAATTGCGATTAGGAAAAATTTTATTGAGAATGGTAGACGAGCTGATCCTATTGGGTCAAAGCCACATTCGTATGGTCCTGTTTTTTCTGAGTAAATGTTGAGTTGTGGTAATCAGAAGGCGATTATAACTAGGATGAGAGCTAGTGTAATATTGGTTAGTAATGTTATGACTAGGTTTATTATTCTTTTTTGGGTTTTTCCAAAACTGTCTGATTGGAAGTCAGATGTACTAGTTAATACTAAAAGAATAAGATCCTCATCAATAGATAGAGACATAAAGGAATAGTCATACTACATCTACAAAATGCCAGTATCATGCTGCGGCTTCAAAGCCGAAGTGATGTTTAGAAGTAAAGTGATAATTGAGTTGTCGTAGGAGGCAGACCAGGAGAAATGTTGATCCAATAATTACATGTAAACCGTGAAAACCTGTAGCCATAAAGAAAGTTGAACCATAGATACCATCTGAAATGGTAAATGGTGTTTCAAAGTATTCTGATGCTTGTAAAATAGTGAAGTAAAGGCCTAATAAGATAGTGATAAGTAGGGCTTGATTTATATGGAGTCGTTTTCCTTCTATTAGGCTGTGATGGGCTCAGGTAATAGAAACTCCTGAGGCTAGCAGGACGGCTGTATTTAATAGAGGTACTTCAAGGGGATTTAGTGGGTTGATGCCTGTTGGGGGTCAACATCCGCCAAGTTCGGGTGTTGGGGCTAAACTAGAGTGGTAAAAGGCTCAAAAAAATCCTGCGAAGAAAAATACTTCCGAGATGATAAACAAAATTATTCCATAACGTAGTCCTTTTTGTACTACTGGTGTATGGTGGCCCTGGAATGTCCCTTCTCGGATTACATCTCGTCATCATTGAATTATAGTTAAAAAGTTAGTAGTAAGGCCTATTAGTAATAAGGTAGTTGAGTTGAAGTGAAACCATATTACTAACCCAGAGGTTAAAAGAAAAGCTGAAAAAGCTCCTGTTAGTGGTCATGGGCTTGGATTAACTATGTGAAAGGCATGTGTTTGGTGGGTCATTAGGTATTGTCATGTAAATAAAGGCTTACTAGTAGAGTGAAGACGTAGGCTTGGATAAGTGCTACAGCAAACTCTAGAATGGTTAGTAGGGTTAGGATAGAGAATGTAATGAGGGCTGTTGGTGTGCTAATTGTTAATAAAGCTAGAGTTGCGCTTCCAATAAGGTGAATAAGCAGGTGGCCTGCTGTGATGTTGGCTGTTAATCGAACGGCTAGAGCTATTGGTTGAATGAATAAGCTAATTGTTTCAATGATAATTAGTATAGGGATTAAGGGAATTGGTGTTCCCTGGGGTAGGAAGTGGGCTAGAGCAGATTTTGTTTTATTACGGAATCCTAATAATACTGTTCCAGCTCAAAGGGGGACTGCTATTCCTAGGTTTATTGATAGTTGTGTTGTTGGAGTAAAGGTGTGTGGTAGAAGGCCTAAAAGGTTAGTTGAGCCAATAAAGATGATTAGTGAAATTAGTAGAAGGGTTCATGAGCGTCCTTTTTGTGAGTGAATAGACATTATTTGTTTAATAATTAGTTTGATAATTCATTGTTGTAATGCCACCAGTCGATTGTTGTGAATACGGTTAGAGTGGGAAAATAGGATTGTTGGAAGTATGATAATTGCAATGACAATAGGAATTCCTATTAGTGTAGGGGTAGAGAAAGAGGCAAATAGATTTTCGTTCATTTTAATTCTCAATGGTTGGGTTTATTTAATAAATTAATTGTTTTAGAGATTGGTGATATGTAAAAGTTAATTTTTGAAAACTTTAGTTGAAAAATAATGAATAAGGTAATGAGAGAAAATATAATTATATTAAATCATGTTGATGTATCTAGTTGTGGCATCTGTCAATGTGGAGAAAGCTATTCTCTATCTTTAACTTAAAAGGTTAACGCTGAAAGCTTCACAGTGATTAAATTATTGATATAGATCATTCTTCGAAGTGTTTTAGTGGAACTATTTCTAATACGATTGGTATGAAACTGTGATTTGACCCACAAATTTCTGAGCATTGTCCGTAGTATAGGCCTGGTCGAGTTGATGTTAAAGTAGCTTGATTTAGTCGTCCAGGGATAGCGTCAGTTTTCAAGCCCAGTGATGGTACAGCTCATGAATGGAGAACATCTTCTGAAGAAATTAACATGCGAATTGGTAGTTCTATGGGTAGGACTACTCGGTTGTCAACTTCCAGGAGTCGAAGTTCTCCTGATTTAAGTTCAGATGTGGGGATTATGTATGAGTCAAAGTTTAGGTCTTCATAATCTGTATATTCATAACTTCAGTATCATTGGTGTCCTAAAGTTTTGACAGTTAGGACTGGGTTATTGATTTCGTCTATTAGGTATAGGATTCGTAGGGATGGTAGGGCGATTAGGACAAGAATAACGGCTGGTAAGATTGTTCAAATGGTTTCTACTTCTTGGGCATCTATAGTATTTGTATGGGTTAGGTTAGTTGTAAGTATTAAAGAGATAATATAAAGTACTAATGAGCTGATAAGGAATACAATTATCAGTGTGTGATCATGGAAGTGTATGAGTTCTTCTATAATTGGAGAAGTAGCATCCTGGAGGCCGTATTGGAATGGATAAGCCATAAAAGATATATAGATTATTGGTCTATAATTTAACTTTGACAAAGTTATGTAATTATTTTACTAATATCTTCAAGAAAGTCATAGAGGTTATGATGTTGGCTTGAAACCAATTTTAGGGGGTTCGATTCCTTCCTTTCTTAATTTACTTTAATATAAACGGGTTCTTCAAATGTATGATATGGTGGAGGACATCCGTGAAGTCATTCTAAGTTTGTTGTGGTGAGTTCAATAGATTCAACTTCTCGTTTTGAGGCTAGAGCTTCTCAGATAATGAATATTATAATTAAGACGGCTGTAAGGGAGATAAAAGAGCCTATAGATGAAACAATATTTCATGTGGTGTAAGCGTCTGGGTAGTCAGAATAACGTCGTGGTATACCTGAAAGACCTAAAAAGTGTTGGGGGAAAAATGTTATGTTGACTCCAACAAATATTGTGGCGAAGTGGATTTTGGCTCAAGTGTCATTTAGAGAATAGCCTGTAAATAATGGAAATCAGTGGATAAAGCCAGCTATGATAGCAAATACGGCTCCTATAGATAAAACATAGTGAAAATGGGCAACTACATAGTATGTATCGTGAAGAACAATATCTAAGGATGAGTTTGAGAGGACAATTCCTGTTAATCCTCCAATAGTAAATAGGAAAATAAATCCTAGAGCTCATAGTATAGCAGGAGATCATTTAATGTTACCTCCGTGCAGGGTAGCTAATCAGCTAAAAACTTTAACTCCGGTTGGGATGGCGATGATTATTGTAGCTGAGGTGAAATATGCTCGGGTATCAACGTCAAGTCCTACTGTGAATATATGGTGGGCTCAAACAATAAATCCCAGGAAACCAATGGATATTATGGCTCAGACTATACCCATATAACCGAATGGTTCTTTTTTTCCAGAATAATAAGTGACAATGTGAGAGATGATGCCAAATCCAGGGAGAATTAAAATGTAAACTTCTGGGTGACCGAAGAATCAGAATAGGTGTTGGTATAGAATTGGATCCCCTCCTCCTGCCGGATCGAAGAAAGTTGTATTTAAGTTACGGTCAGTGAGTAGTATAGTAATTCCTGCTGCTAGGACTGGAAGAGATAGGAGTAAGAGAACAGCTGTGATTAAGACTGATCATACGAACAGTGGGGTTTGGTATTGTGTAATTGCTGGTGGTTTTATGTTAATAATTGTAGTAATAAAGTTAATAGCACCTAAAATTGATGAAACCCCTGCTAAGTGAAGTGAGAAAATTGTTAAGTCTACAGAGGCCCCGGCATGGGCAAGATTGCCTGCAAGTGGAGGATATACTGTCCATCCGGTTCCAGCCCCAGCTTCAACTATTGAGGAGGCTAAAAGTAAAAGGAATGATGGTGGGAGTAGTCAGAAACTTATGTTATTTATTCGTGGGAAAGCTATATCTGGTGCTCCAATTATTAGTGGGACAAGTCAGTTTCCAAACCCACCAATTATTATTGGTATTACTATAAAGAAAATTATAATAAATGCGTGGGCTGTGACTACTACATTATAGATTTGGTCATCTCCGAGGAGAGCCCCTGGTTGACCTAGTTCTGCTCGAATAAGAATACTAAGGGCAGTTCCCACTATGCCTGCTCAAGCTCCGAATATAAGGTAAAGAGTACCAATATCTTTGTGATTTGTTGAGAATAGTCAACGAGTAACGAACATAGGTAGAATGGCTGAGTAAGGCATTAGACTGTAAATCTAAAGACAGAGAGACATCTCTTTCTATCAGGGTCTTGAGGTGATTTTTCATGTTGAATTGCAAATTCAAAGGAGCAGCTTGCTGCTGCCGGGGCTTTCCTCCCGCCTTTTTTTTTTTCGAAGGCGGGAGGAGTAGATTGAAGCCAGTTGTGTAGGGTATTTAGCTGTTAACTAAATTTTTGTGGGGTTGGAGCCCATCAGTCTAGGAGGATTTAGCTTAATTAAAGTGTTTGATTTGCGTTCAGAAGATGCGAGATAAGTTCTTGTAGTCCTTAAACAGAAGTTAAATAGTAAAATTTGCTTAGGGCTTTGAAGGCCCTTGGACTTATTTATCCTAAACTTCTAATATAGAGTGCTAATGATAGGGGATAGTGGTAGAGCTAGGGAAGAGATAATAATTAGTGGGGATAGGAACAGGTTGTTTTTGTTTTTTGATTGGTGAATGTCTGTTTTTATATTGTTTGTAGATGGGAATATTGTTATTGATGATGCGTAAATTAGTCGTGTGTAGAAATATAGGTTGAGTAGGGCTATTATTGTTATTGATAGGGCTATGAAGATGCAGTTATTTTTTGTAAGTTCAATAATAATTATTCATTTTGGTAGGAATCCTGTTAGAGGGGGGAGGCCTCCTAGTGAAAGTAGGATAATTAGTGTTGTGGAGATTATTAGTGGTGATTTATTTCATATTTTTGTTATTAAAGAGATTGTAGTTGAGGAGTTGATGTGTACTGTGATAAATATGGAAGTAGTAAGGAATATATAGATGATGAGATTAAGGAGTATTATGGTTGGGTTATATATGGTTACTGCTACTATTCACCCTATATGGGCGATAGAGGAGTATGCTAAAATTTTTCGTAGTTGGGTTTGATTTAGTCCTCCTCAGCCACCGATAAGAACTGAAAGGACAGCTGAAATAGGGACAATGGTAGAGTTAATTGAGTAAGCAATTTGGAATAGAATAGCTAGTGGGGCAATTTTTTGTCATGTTAATAGGAGAAGGCCACTTAGAATTGGAATGCCTTGTGTAACTTCTGGGACTCAAAAGTGAAATGGAGCTATACCAAGTTTTATTATTAAGGCTAGAAGGATTAGGGTAAAAATATAATGTTGTGTGTTGTAATGAAATTCTCATGATCCTAGGTTGTTGTAGTTTATGATGATAGCTAGGAGAAAAATTATAGATGCTGTTGCTTGGGTGAGGAAATATTTGGTTGCGGCTTCTGTGGAACGAGGGTTGTGGTTGTATATAAGTACAGGGATAATTGCAAGTATGCTTATTTCTAGGCCGGCTCATATGAGGATAAGGTGGGAGCTAAGGATGGTGATGATGGATCCGAGGAAAATTGTGAGTAAGATGATGATGAGCGCTAGTACGTTAATTAGTACGGGAAGGGTTGAGACCAACATTTTCGGGGTATGGGCCCGATAGCTTAATTTAGCTGACCTTACTTGTTAGAATGTTGTGTAATGGTAGCACGAAGATTTTTGAAGTCTTAAGTTTAGGTTCAAATCCTAAGGTTCTAGAAACAAGAGGACTTTCACCTCTATTTTTTACCCTATCAAAGTAATTCTATTTTCAGACATGTTTCTATATGTATGGTGGGATGCTTGCAATAATGATAGGGAGGGAGATATGCCATATACAGAATGCTAGTGTTAGTGGGAGGAAATTTTTTCATAGGAGGTGTATTAGTTGGTCGTAACGGAATCGAGGATATGATGCTCGAATTCATAGGAAAAGTGTTGTGAGCAATAGTGTTTTTATTATAAAGTTTAGTGTGAAAAGTTCTGGTTGGGTTGGTAGGATTAGGGTGCTTAAAAAAATGATAGTTGATAAAGCATTTATTAGGATAATGTTTATGTATTCGGCTATGAAGAATAGTGCAAATGGACCTGCAGCATACTCTACATTGAATCCTGAGACTAACTCTGATTCTCCTTCGGTTAGGTCGAATGGAGCTCGATTGGTTTCTGCTAGGGTTGATACGAATCATATGAATGCTAGGGGTCATGTAGGTAATAGAAATCATGAGAATTCTTGGGATAGAATTAGTGATGATAGAGAGAATGACCCGCTTATTAGAAGGATTGAAAGGAGGATAATGGCTAGTGTTACTTCGTAGGAAATGGTTTGAGCAACTGCTCGTAATGCCCCGATTAGGGCGTATTTGGAGTTTGAGGCTCATCCTGATCATAAGATTGAGTACACTGCTAGGCTTGATGTGGCTAAAATGAATAATGCTCCTAAGTTTAAATTGGCTAGTGGAAAAGGTATAGGAATTGGAATTCATAGGGATAGTGCTAGAGTAAGTGCTAGTGTGGGGGCAATTATGAATAAAGAAATTGATGAGGATGATGGACGTAGTGGTTCTTTAATGAAAAGCTTTATTGCGTCTGCAAATGGTTGTAAAATTCCGTAGGGTCCTACGATGTTAGGGCCTTTTCGTAGTTGTATGTAGCCTAGGATTTTTCGTTCGACTAGAGTGAGAAAGGCTATGGCAATTAAGATTGGTAGAAGCATTAATATAATGTTAATAAAGGGCACTTATTAGGGAGAGGAGTTGAACCTCTGATTGTAAGGTCTTAAGTCTTATGCATTTACCGGGCTCTGCCACCCTAATCAACCCTGGTCTCGGGTAAAGTTTGTACATGAGGTTTGAATTGAGATAATTTCATTCATTAATTTTAGGGCGCTTGAGTTAAGTTGGCTCTATTTCTCTTGTCCTTTCGTACTGGTAGAAATTGTTAATAGATAGAAACCGACCTGGATTACTCCGGTCTGAACTCAGATCACGTAGGACTTTAATCGTTGAACAAACGAACCATTAATAGCGGCTGCACCATTGGGATGTCCTGATCCAACATCGAGGTCGTAAACCCTATTGTCGATAGGGACTCTAGAATAGGATTGCGCTGTTATCCCTAGGGTAACTTGTTCCGTTGATCAAACATTGTTTGGATCAATTGGTTAACATAATTAATACTTTGACTTGTGTGTCTTGGTTTTGTTATTCGGAGGATTTTTTTTTCTCCGAGGTCACCCCAACCGAAATTTTTAGCCTAGCTTCATTTCTTTTAATCCATTAGGGTGGTTGTGAAATTAAGTAAGCTAATTAAATTGAAGCTCCATAGGGTCTTCTCGTCTTATTGTTGTATACCCGCCTCTTCACGGGTAGGTCAATTTCACTGATTGGGAATAAGAGACAGTTAAACCCTCGTTAAGCCATTCATACTAGTCCCTAATTAAGGAACAAATGATTATGCTACCTTTGCACGGGTTAATTAAATTGAACCTCCATGGGGTCTTCTCTTTTTTTTGTTGTATCCCCGCCTCTTCACGGGTAGGTCAATTTCACTGATTGGGAATAAGAGACAGTTAAACCCTCGTTAAGCCATTCATACTAGTCCCTAATTAAGGAACAAATGATTATGCTACCTTTGCACGGTTAGGATACCGCGGCCGTTTAACGTTAGTCACTGGGCAGGCGGTGCCTCTAATACTTGTAATGCTAGAGGTGATGTTTTTGGTAAACAGGCGGGGTTAATGTTTGCCGAGTTCCTTTTATTCCTTTTAATCTTTCCTTAATGCACACCTGTGTTGGAATAACAATGGGTAAAGTAGGAGGTAAATATTTGGTTTGTTTCTACTAATTGTTAACTAACAATGGTTATCCGGGTTGTTATAAGCTTGTGCTAGGAGAAATAATTCTTGTTACTCATATTAACAGTGTCTCATCTATAATCTTATAGATTGACCCAATATATTTCTAGGAATTCATTTTTATTTTTGGTATTAAAATTAGTTGAATGTTGAGCTTGAACGCTTTCTTAATTGGTGGCTGCTTTTAGGCCAACTATGGATAATTTTGTATTTATTCTCTAGTTAAGGTTGTTTCCTTTATCTGAAGAGCTGTCCCTCTTTAGACTATATTTTAAATTTACATTCTGATTAAATTTTCTTTAGGTAAATTTAAAGTTGAACTGAAATTCATTTATTGGGTAACCAGCTATCACCAAGCTCGGTAGGCTTTTCACCTCTACCTAAAAATCTTCCCACTATTTTGCCACATAGACGGGTGCATTCAAAAAATTGTTCTTAGGTAGCTCGTTTGGTTTCGGGATTTATAGCTAAAATTCTTTTAGTTATAGTTTTTCTAGTTAATTCATTATGCAAAAGGTAAAAGGGTTAAGCTTTGCTTTTTTGTACTTAATTTAGTTCTTTCATCTTTCCCTTACGGTACTTTCTCTATAGCTCCAGATAAAAATTTCTATCTCCTATACTTTTATAATGCTGAATGTTTTAATTTAGTTTTTGGGATATAGTTTAGATTAAGTGTGTTTGGGCTAGCAATAGTTCAAAGTGTCCAGTTAGTGGAATCTTCTGGGTGTAAGCCAGAGGCTTTAGGTTAAGCTACACTGTGATTTTTCCAAGCACACTTTCCAGTATGCTTACCTTGTTACGACTTATCTCCTCTAATATTTCTATTGGTTTAATTAAGTATGAATCCAAATTTATGTACTTGAGGAGAGTGACGGGCGGTGTGTGCATACTTCATTGCTAGGTTCAATTAAGCTCTCTATTCTTAATTTACTGCTAAATCCTCCTTGGCCCTTCAATTTCATGAGGGGGTCCGTAATTTTCTTAATAAGAAAATGTAGCCCATTGCTTTCCACCCCATAGGCTACACCTTGACCTAACGTATTTATGGTTAATCGTTGTGCTCACTATGAGTCCTTGACAGGGTTCGCTGAAGATGGCGGTATATAGGCTGAATTAGCAAGGGGTGGTAAGGTGTAGCGGGGTTTATCGATTATAGAACAGGCTCCTCTAGACAGGTATAAAGTACCGCCAAGTCCTTTGAGTTTTAAGCGGTGGCTAGTAGTTCTCTGGCGGGTGATATTGTTGTTAATCACTTAAGTTTACGGCTAAGCATAGTGGGGTATCTAATCCCAGTTTGGGTCTTAGCTGTCGTGTATAAGGTGTACTAGAATTACTTTCGTTATTGATTTTAGTAGATTCAATGAATTTTTACATATGAGAAAATTTTTAATTCTATTTTGTGTTTCCCTATTACACGCTTTACGCCGAAAATTATTAATTTGGGTCTATCGTATGACCGCGGTGGCTGGCACGAAATTTACCAACCCTTAAAGGTATAACTAAGTCAAACTTTCGTTCATAGCTTAATTTTTATCACTGCTGTTTCCCGTGGGGGTGTGGCTTGGCAAGGCGTCTTTAGCTACTCTTGTAGTGTGCTTGATGCCCTCTCCTTTTTATCAGGTAGGATTTTCAGGGATTTTTTCACTGGCTCGGGGATTCTTGCATGTGTAAGTTTACCTATAATCAATAATAAGGCTGGGACCAAACCTTTGTGTTTATGGGATTAAAGAATCCATCTAAGCATTTTCAGTGCTTTGCTTTACTTTAAGCTACACTAAC